CTACTGGGTTAGGTAAATATTTAATGCGTTCGCCTACCGGAGAAGTTATTTTTGGAGGAGAAACTATGCGTTTTTGGGATCTGCGTGCTCCTTGGTTAGAACCTCTAAGAGGTCCAAACGGTTTGGACTTGAGTAGGTTGAAAAAAGACATACAACCTTGGCAAGAACGCCGTTCCGCGGAATATATGACCCATGCGCCTTTAGGTTCATTAAATTCTGTAGGTGGCGTAGCTACCGAGATCAATGCAGTCAATTATGTCTCTCCTAGAAGTTGGTTAGCTACCTCTCATTTTGTTCTAGGTTTTTTCCTATTCGTAGGTCATTTATGGCACGCGGGGAGGGCTCGTGCAGCTGCAGCAGGATTTGAAAAAGGAATTGATCGTGATTTTGAACCCGTTCTCTCCATGACTCCTCTTAATTAATTCAGACACGCGATCCGATACTTAAAGTGGGAATCGATTTTATTCTCTAATAATATGGATTGGTTAGATTAAGTCCTAGCTTAAATAAAAAGTATTCTTTTTTCCTTTCTTTTCAACTCATTTAGATCTAATCTCTTTTTTTTTCTGGCTCGGCTATCCTACCTAGCCGAGCCATTTCCATTAAACACATAAATTTATTCATCGAAAAAAGGAGAGAGAGGGATTCGAACCCTCGATAGTTCTTTGCGAACTATACCGGTTTTCAAGACCGGAGCTATCAACCACTCGGCCATCTCTCCGAAAGATAATTTCTATTTTACTATTTTTTTTTTTTTCGCCGAATAGAAAAGACAATAGGATAGGTGTGAGTCGATAAGTCTATTTATATATCTGTAATATATAAATGGATGCCAGATCTAGTATGACTATTTGTGAAGTATAAAACTATTCTCGACGCCATGTTTTAAAATAAAAAAAATGGGAAAGGAATAGTAAGAAGTCATATAGAATCAATGAATTCATGGCACAATCCCCCCATGATGCATTTTTTTTTACAATTTTTTTGGTTAATAGAGGGATCAAATGGTATAGTTCTTTTGTTGGTAGCTTGGAGGATTAGAAACATGACTATTGCTTTCCAACTGGCTGTTTTTGCATTAATTGCTACTTCATCAATCTTACTGATTAGTGTACCCGTTGTTTTTTCTTCTCCTGATGGTTGGTCGAGTAACAAAAATGTTGTATTTTCCGGTACATCATTATGGATTGGATTAGTCTTCCTGGTAGGTATCCTTAATTCTCTCATCTCTTGAACCTATTTGTTCGAGATACAAAAATGAAATGAAAATGACCCCTCCCCTGAACTCTTTTGGATTTCGAAAGATATTCAAATTGAATAGAAGTCTAAATTACCAAAATGAAAAATACAACTAAAGAAAACAAAAAATTCGAGGGAGGGGTCAAACTTTTTTGCAATTTGTAAATGTAATTAACTGAGAAATGAAGTCTAATGTGATAAAAAAATTAATAATTATTTGAATTATTAGATTCGAATTCGAAATGATAATTCTAAATGAATCTATTAATTAGAATCTAGTAGTAATTAGAGATAGAAATAGAAAATAGATATAAAGAGAAAATCTTATATTATAAATCAAATGTTTTATATAATTTTCGAAATAATATTCGAAATTATATAGACTAGAATAAATTCTAGAAATTAGCATAGAATAAAAGAATAAATTCTATATTTATATAGAATAAAAAGTATATTAACTAAAAAGTATATATTTTCTAAAACTACATCGAAATTACATATTCTATATATAGAATTATATAGAATTTAATTCCATAGAATTCTATAAATAGAGTATAGAAATAGAAAATAGAGAATTCTAATAAGTATAATAAGTATATAATTTTATATATAATAGAGAATATTTCTCTAAATTCTAGAATAATTTCTATATTTATTTTGAATTTCTTTTATATTTTAAATAATAATTATTTATAAATAATTATTTTTATATAATAATTATTTACCTATTTATTTTATATAAATATTTCTTTTTTATATTTTAATAATTTCTATTGATATAATAATTTCTATTGATATAATAATAATAAATAGTAAATATTAATAGAGAATATTAATATATATTAATATATAGAATTTATATATATAATAAAATTTATATATATTATATAATAAAAAAGAAATTAACTAATAAAAAAAATAAACGAAATAATAAATAGAATAATATTTAGTATTTTTTAATATATAAATATTAAGTATATTACTACTCTAATTAGTAGTATAATTTATTAATATTCTAATTTTTTTTGGGGGCGGGTATTTTTATATAATATATTTTTTTAGAATGGTTCTATTTATAATTTATATTAAATTTATATTATTCAATAATTAAATTCGAATAGGAATTAGAATATGAAAATAATAAGAACCGTCCTGAAAAAAATATCTAGCATAGCTGTTCACAAATATGATCCAGACATTGTGTATCAAGAAAAAAAAAAATGCGGATATAGTCGAATGGTAAAATTTCTCCTTGCCAAGG